CTCTAAAAAAGATAGCGAAAAAAATTATTCCTAAAGTAGAAACTAAGAGGAATGTATAAACCAATGCTTCCATGGATTTGATCGTGGTTTACAATTATAGCTTTCATACCTGTTTATTGGGGATCGTCTCTCGGATAAAGAAAAAGAAAGAACAAGAGTAAAAGAAAAGGTAGCGATTCAAATCAAGATTTATCCGGTTCCCTATGTCAAATTCAAATCACAAAAAGAAAATAAAGTCTAAAAGGAACAAAACAATGTTGTATCAGACTACTTGTCTTCTTGTAGTTGGATCTCCAAGTTTTTGGAATGCTCCAAATTCTACTTGAGCATCCAAATCTGGATCGATACCGGCAAAAACATCTCTGAATAAGGTTCTAGCACCATGCCAAATGTGTCCGAAAAAGAAGAGCAGAGCAAACGAAGCATGTCCAAAAGTAAACCAACCTCTTGGACTGCTACGAAAAACACCATCAGATTTCAAAGTAGCACGATCTAATTCAAAAATTTCACCCAATTGAGCACGTCTAGCATATTTTTTCACAGTAGCAGGATCACTATAACTGACTCCATTGAGTTCGCCACCGTAGAACTCAACAGTTACACCTACTTGTTCGACACTATACTTTGATTCCGCCCTTCGAAAAGGAACATCGGCTCTAACAATTCCGTCTCCGTCTACCAAAACAACCGGAAATGTTTCAAAAAAAGTAGGCATACGACGTACAAAAAGTTCACGCCCCTCTTTATCTCTAAAGATAGGGTGTCCTAACCACCCAACAGCTATTCCATCCCCATTGTCCATTGAGCCCGCTCTAAACAATCCCCCTTTTGCCGGATTATTGCCAATGTAATCATAAAAGGCTAATTTTTCGGGAATTTTAGACCAAGCTTCTGATAAACTTTGATTTTCGGCTAGCCCAGCACCAACTCTTCGATATATTTCTTGCTGGAAGTATCCCTGATCCCATTGATAACGAGTGGGACCGAATAATTCAATCGGGGTAGTTGCTGAACCATACCACATAGTTCCAGCAACAACAAAAGCTGCAAAAAAGACAGCAGCGATACTACTGGAAAGGACGGTTTCAATATTTCCCATACGCAATCCTTTGTACAGACGTTGGGGTGGACGGACACTAAGATGGAAAAGGCCCGCTAATATGCCCAATGTCCCCGCTGCAATATGATGAGAGGCTATTCCCCCTGGAACAAAAGGATCAAAACCTTCCACACCCCATGCGGGATTTACGGATTGTACCCTTCCGGTTAGTCCATAAGGATCGGACACCCAGATTCCAGGACCATACAATCCTGTTACATGAAATGCGCCAAAACCAAAACAAGCCACCCCTGAAAGAAATAAATGAATTCCAAAAATTTTGGGCAAATCCAAAGAAGGTTTTCCTGTACGTTCATCACAAAAGATTTCTAGATCCCAATATACCCAATGCCAGATAGCCGCCAAAAAGCACAAGCCAGAAAACACAATATGTGCCCCGGCCACACCTTCGTAACTCCAAATACCTGGATTCGTTATAGTCCCTCCTGTGATACTCCAACCGCCCCATGAATTGGTTATTCCTAAACGAGTCATGAAGGGTATAACAAACATACCTTGTCTCCACATTGGGTCAAGAACAGGGTCAGAGGGATCAAAAACGGCTAATTCATATAGAGCCATCGAACCGGCCCAACCAGCAACCAGAGCTGTATGCATTATATGGACAGAAAGCAAACGGCCGGGATCATTTAATACGACGGTATGAACACGATACCAAGGCAAACCCATGAAAATACCTCTTATATCAACAAAAAATAGACACTATGTAACTTTATTGCACTGTAAAAAACTATACTATGGACCCTCTCTTTTTAGTGGATTATCTCGGGTAAAGGATTAATATTTGTTCTAGTTTTTTAGTAATAATGGAAGAATTCTATTCGTAGGAACAAAAGAAGCAGATCTATTCTATACCCGATAAGTAACAATACGCAATGGTGGAGGGGGGGGTTGACCGTATTTTATATGAGTGTTTATATCTTTATATCAAGGAATGCAGACATATTTGTTCATCACTCAAAGGACCTATTCGTAAGAATTTTCCTTTAGTCACTTGGTCTTTTTTTTGTATTTAGGATTTTTTTTACGAATTTATTCAATCTATAAATCAAATATGATAAAGACCAATCATTATTAAGACAATAAACCCATTGTTACGTTTCCGCATCAAAGCGAGATAAACTACTTAATTTAATTCTTTTTTCATTTAATGCCTATTGGTGTTCCAAAAGTACCCTTTCGAAATCCTGGAGAGGAAGATGCATCTTGGGTTGACGTATAGTGCGACTTGTCAGATATATTGGGTCATATGGGATTTCCCCGTTCTCTCCCCCGATCGAGATATCCTCTCTTTCACCCCAAAAAAGATTGATTGAATCAGCCAAAATTTGGAGCGTGAAGTGTAATTAGATCTATTTTTTGGGGAGGTATCCAGATTAATATTATCAATTTACAATAATTTATGGTTGGCTTGGTTGGACCAATAAAATGAAGCATCCAGGCTCTGTTTAGAAAAAAACCCAATTGGTAATATATCTACAATTACTACTTCTATCATATATTTGTATTTGCTGGAAAACATGAAATAAATTGAAGAAAAAAAAGAAGTCGTAGCAAAAAGACGTGGTATTGGAGTATTTGTGCTATATGTGCAAATCAAAATCGGGTAGATCTTTACTCGGAGTAGAACAGAAACCTAAAAGAATTGAAGAAGCCCATTCAGAAACAAGAAAATTACATCGCGATTTGGATTCGATCTCGATGAAAACAATACATCAATGAGAAGTTAGTTCAATAAGTGTTTAGTATATTATTTTTTTTATATAGATTAATATAGATAAACGGGTCAAAAGTCGTCTTTCTTGAAAAATGTAAGAAAAAGACCTTTCGTTAGAAGTTCGAAAAAATCTGCTATGAAAAAAGAAAGAGGGTTGAAATCTACACATTGATTCTTTTTCGCAATTTTTAGTGAACCGTATGCATTAAAAGGTGCATGTACGGCTCCTAAGGGATAAAATTTGATCCTAATCAACCGACTTTATCGAGAAAGACTACTTTTTTTAGGCCAAGGGGTTGATAATGAGATATCGAATCAACTTATTAGCCTTATGGTATATCTCAGTATGGAGGATGATACCAAAGATTTGTATTTGTTTATAAATTCTCCGGGCGGATGGGTAATACCCGGAATAGCTATTTATGATACTATGCAATTTGTGCAACCAGATGTACAGACAGTATGCATGGGATTAGCCGCTTCAATGGGATCTTTTCTTCTGGCAGGAGGAGAAATTACCAAACGTCTAGCATTCCCTCACGCTTGGCGCCAATGAGTCTTTTATTTGAGAAAAAAAAAAAAAAGAAGACTATGCCTTCGCCATATGAATATTAAGTAATAATAGCATGGCACTTCGAATTCGATATGCGAAATTTTTTCAAAACCATTCGATTATGTATCGAAAGAGTAGTATGAGAAAACGGGTATTTCCGATTTTATCTGATCTATCATCAGGAGCCTATTTCAGCGTCACAAACTTTTTTGTTTTCACACCGAAAAGCTTTTAACAATATTTATGTTACGAAAGAATATGAAAATAAAAAAACACGATTTTTTTACTTATATAACTTAAACTTATATATATTTGAAAAAAAAAAGAAACTTTGGGATTGCTGAATAAGAGACGAAATAATAAAGCAACGGAACCATCATAGTATTTTTTAACTACTCCAAAAAAGGAAGGGTGGTTATTGGATCATTTACCGATCTAGGTCTGATAGACCCTCGAGATTTTCTATTTCTTTGATGGAAGGTAAAAACCAATTCCATAGTGGAGCCGTATGCAATATGCAAAAGATGCCTGTACGGTTGTTCAATTCTATCTTTGTTTTTTATTATTCTTTATCTCTCGCCTTATCGTGCGAGATAGAGGAACCATTTATTATGTTATATCGTCAGGGTAATGATTCATCAACCCGCAAGTTCTTTTTATGAGGCACAAACGGCAGAATTTATCCTGGAAGCGGAAGAATTACTGAAACTGCGCGAAACTATCACAAGGGTTTATGTACAAAGAACGGGCAAACCTTTATGGGTTGTATCCGAAGACATGGAAAGGGATGTTTTTATGTCAGCAGCAGAAGCCCAAGCTCATGGAATTGTTGATCTTGTAGCGGTTCATTCAATAAAAAAAAAAAATTAGCAGGGATTCCGCGCAAATACACAATTTGAGATTTTATCTTCTTACCGGATTTAATATAATATCTCTATTAATTAATCTTATTAATTAATCTATTAATATAGATTAATTAATCTATTAATATAGAATAAATATAAGTAATTCATAATCATCGGGTTAGGATTGATCTAAACCAGCTCATTATGTATACGATTCAACATGCCAACTATTAAACAACTTATTAGAAACACAAGACAGCCAATCAGAAATGTCACGAAATCCCCCGCCCTTCGGGGATGCCCTCAGCGCCGAGGAACATGTACTAGGGTGTATGTGCGACTCGTTCCGATCATGGACTAAGACAAAAAAAAGAGAGGAAACAAATTATTCCAGTATCAGTGATCGGTTAGGATAGAATGGAAAAACTCCATTCAGTATCTTAAAAAAAAATTATTAATAATATATATCCTTCTATTGTGTATCAAATTTATGGTTTCCGTTGGTGCAAATCCAATCACCTCAATTTGCAATTTCAGATGAGAAAGATTTCCCCATTGGTAGCAAATGCTTATCCATTAAGCGGGGGAAATCCTATTTCAAAATTAAAAAGCGGAAAGATTATGCCCTTATTCTTGCAAGAACGGACTAACAGGGTCAGCTACCCAGCTAATCTTCATACTTAAATACCGTTACTGTATAGTTAGATTTCGTTGTGAAAGACCTATTACTAGCTATTTCATGGGTAGAGCCAAAGAGTGTGAACTGTACAAGTTAACAATAGCATTGATTAAATGAGAGAAGGGGCTCCGGTGTATAGAGAGGACCTCACCGTTTAAGAAGTAACCATAGAAACGATGGAATCCACTATTTCTTTATCCATTTCTATTTAATTGAATATGTTTTTTTGATACCTAGTATCAATACAATTTCTTATTTCGAGGTTAAATGCTTAGAAATAAAAATAAAAAATCGTGGTTGGGAAGGTTATAGTAGCAAAAGCCATTGGAATTTTTTATTTTATACATTGGAAGAATCCGTTTTTATTATTAATAGACTAGTAAAGGAAAAAGAATAACTGAAAGAAAAGAAATCAAATAAAATAGTTATTCATCAAAGAATTAATTATTCATCAAAGTTTCATTTATTCAATGACCAGAATTAAACGAGGATATATAGCTCGGAAACGTAGGACAAAAATTCGTTTATTTACATCAAGCTTTCGAGGGGCTCATTCAAGACTTACTCGAACTATTACTCAACAGAAAATAAAAGCTTTGGTTTCGGCTCATCGGGATAGAGATAGGAAAAAAAGAGATTTTCGTCGTTTGTGGATCAGTCGAATAAATGCAGTAATTCGTGAGAATCGAAAAAAGGTATACTATAGTTATAGTAGATTAATATATAATCTGTACAAGAAGCAGTTGCTTCTTAATCGTAAAATACTTGCACAAATAGCTATATTAAATAGGAATTGTCTTTATATGATTTCCAATGAGATCATAAAATAAAAATTCCCCGGAGACTGAACTCCGGGAAGGTAGAGTAGAGATTTGTATGATAAAATAGAATCATATGATAAAGTCATCAAAATGAGCAACCACATTCAATAAAAAAAGATTTATTTTTCTTCACCGATTCTCTTTTTTCTTACAACACGATAATCCAAATTGGATTGTCGTAGTTTTCGAACAAAACATCAATCCACATTTGATTTGAGTTTAGATTCGAATTTTAATTCAATTGAAGAGTAACCCTATTTTTTTTTTGTTTTAAGACCAGTAGTTCTAGCGGCCGACTCGCTTTTTTCAAATTGTTTTTCATTATTAAGAAAAGGTAACGAAGATAAAATACGAGCTTGTTTTATAGCAATCGTAATTAATCGTTGTTGTTTTAAGGTCAATCTATTCACTCGTCTAGATAATATTTTTCCTTGTTCACTAATAAATCGACTAATTAAACTCATGTTTTTATAATCAATTCGATCCCCCGATTGGATCGGGGGCAAACGCCTACGAAAAGATCGCTTGGATTTAAGAAAGAGTCGCTTAGATTTATCCATGGTTTGTTTATTCCTTATCCCGAAAATCCTATTTCTTATAAAATAGGATTTGTTTTGTTTCTATTTTTTATTCTTATTCTTTTTAATTAGAAAATTATATTTTTAAATATATGTTATATATACAATTTCTAATCTAATTTATAACAATATGAAAAAATATATCATTTTTCATGTTCCTTGGAGAGGTGACACACAAGCGATCGATTTTCTCTATTTCTTTATCTCCCCGTGAATCGTATGTTTGCAACAACAGGGACAGAATTTTCTCAATTCCAATCGACTAGGCGTATTGTGTCGATTCTTTTGAGTAATATATCTGGAAATACCCGTTGATTTCTTATTAACACTGTTTCGAACACAACTGGTACATTCCAAAATAACCCTTATTCGGATATCTTTACCCTTGGCCATGAACCTCCTTTGGGTTTTTTATTCACTTAACTCTTCTATTTTACGATTCGAAGCGAAGAAGAAAGGAACAAAAAAAATAATAGAAGTTGCTAACTCGAAATCAAATTATGAAGGATCTCGTTGTAATCAATATAGTATAGTAATAATTAAGTAATACAACGATTTCTAACTATATTTAGAATCACAGTTCAGTATTTCAGTTTTCATTTAAGTATCCTGTATGATATTATTGCCCCGCCCTAGCCATTCCATTTCCATTTCTGGTCTCACCCTATTATTTAATAGAAATGGAATTGATTATTAATTGAATTGATTATTAATTAAATTCAATTGAAGCCTGTACCGAATTCCGAGTTTCACTGAGGCCGAATCCGACTTTATTCTTTCTCTTTTCTAACCTTTATTCTAATTCTAAAAAAAAAAAAGAAAAAAGAAGGAGAAGGGGAGATTAATCACAGATATTTGATTGTATCTCTAATCTTCTTCACCCCTTCCCGTTCCCGTGTCAATAACTAGAATGAAAAAAAGGGGAATATCAATGCATCCGGGAATAAACGATTGATCTCTATCAATAGACCTGCTAAAGCCCCGAACCATAGAGTACTTACCACTGGTGCCACGGAGAGATATGTTTTTAGATCTCGCATTTAAAATCCTCCTTCTTTATTCTTAATTCTTTATTGTAATTTGTAATATATAATTACATATATGAATATGATCAGATGGTTATTTAGTTAATAACCATTTGTATTTGTACGCAGAATTCCTAATTCAAATTGAAATGTACAACGATT